CGGAAGCGGCAGAAATCAATGGATTCATATTAAGTTCCTCGCACCAAAAAAAAGAAATGGTTAATGATACAATCAACCGATGAATTATTACTTCATTATTCCATCACTTAAGATCTATCCGAAAAAAAAAAAAGAACTAAGAACTCTGAATTGAAATAATAATATTACTGAATCATCAGAGCTACTTCGATATCTCGTTTTTAGTTCCTATCCATGGAGTCTTTGTAAATCTATACGGTTCCAGTTCTTCCATTTCTTTGTTCCGAACCATTCCATTCTTTCAATTCTTCGCTCTTTCTCTTCTATATGCATGCTTGACTTCATTTGTTTATTCATTCAATCCACAGTCACAGATAAAACGGAAGGGCTTGCATTGGAATCCGTCTAAATTCAGTGGGATGGGAAATAATATATATGGATAGCCCATATATAACTAGTGAATATCTAATATCACATATACATTGTTTCTTTAATAACGTAAACCATCCGTATCTTCTATTGAACCGGATTCTAGAATCATTCTTCGAAACATATACAGGGATTGGCTTAGAGCCCTTACATATACCCAGCTCGACCCCCCTTACTTTTTTTTAATTCTCTAATATCATACATTTTTTTTTTGCTCCTATTCTAGATCGTATATACCGGTATGAGTTGGGATAAGCTTTTTTTTAAGACCATTTCGGAAGCTAGTCAATGATGACCCTCCATGGATTCACCTATATAAGCTGCGGCTAAAGTTGCAAAAATAAGAGCCTGAATCCCGCTTGTGAATAATCCAAGGAACATGACAGGTATAGGAACCACCGAAGGTACTAAAGAAACAAGAACAACAACTACTAATTCATCCGCTAATATATTCCCGAAAAGTCGAAAACTAAGTGATAAGGGTTTTGTGAAATCTTCTAGGATGTTAATTGGTAAAAGTATTGGAGTTGGTTGAATGTATTTACCGAAATAACCCAATCCTTTTTTGGTAAGACCCGCATAGAAATATGCCACTGACGTAGGTAAAGCTAAAGCAACAGTAGTATTTATATCATTCGTGGGTGCAGCTAACTCTCCATGCGGTAACTGTATGATTTTCCGGGGTAAAAGGGCACCTGACCAGTTAGAAACAAAAATAAATAGGAACATAGTTCCAATAAAGGGAACCCAAGGACCATATTCTTCTCCAATCTGAGTTTTGCTCAAGTCTCGAATGAATTCGAGGACATATTCGAAGAAATTCTGACCGTCGGTTGGAATGGTTTGTGGATTCCGAACAGCTATAGTGGCTGAACCTAATAAGATAGCAATTACAACCCAAGAAGTGATAAGTACTTGGGCATGGACTTGGAAACCCCCTATTTGCCAATAAAAATGTTGGCCTACTTCCACATCGGATATATCATATAACACTTTTAGTGAGTTGATGGAACAGGGTAAAACATTCATATTGCCCTCTGACATAAATAGAACTTAAAAAGGAATTATTTTAATTCAGCCATCTCGTATCTCTTTCTCAACTCGTCTACTTTGAATCAATCGTATATTTCGGATCCCAAGTGATCACATAATATCCCCAGTGATTTTGATCTCTTTTTTGAGACTCAGGGATAGTAACCGATTCAATCAATTTATGGAGTTTCCAAAGTCATTGACTTATCCTATTATTAATCAACAATTTCTTATATAGCTAGAACCGCCCTCACAAATTGCGGATACTAATTTGTTAAGAATCAATCGGATTGAAGCTATAGCGTCATCGTTCGCTGGAATCGGAATATTTGCGAGATCCGGGTCACAATTTGTATCGATTAAACAAATTGTTGGAATCCCCAAAGTGAGACATTCTCGAAGAGCCGTATATTCTTCTTGCTGATCAACGATGATTACAATATCGGGTAACCCCGTCATATATTTGATCCCGCCCAGATAGGTTTGCAAGTGAGATAATTGCCTCTTCAACATTGCTACATCTCTTTTCGGGAGACAGTTGAGTTTCCCCGTATTTTGTTCCGATCTCAAGTTCCTGAACCTATGAAGTCTCATTTCTGTAGTGGACCAATTCGTTAACATACCACCGAGCCATTTTTTATTAACATAATGACACCGAGCCCTTATTGCAGCTGATGCTACTAAATTGGCTGCTTTATTTTTGGTACCAACTATTAAGAAGTGTTTTCCTATACTTGCTGCATCAAAAACTAAATCACAGGCTTCTGACAAAAAACGAGCAGTTCGAGTAAGATTTGTAATATGAATACCTTTACGCTTTGAAGAGATGTAAGGTGCCATTCTAGGATTCCATTTCCTAGTACCATGGCCAAAATGAACTCCTGCTTTCATCATCTCTTCAAAATTCATGTTCCAATATCTTCTTGTCATTTCTCCCCACATTTTCTCTCTTTTTTTTTATTTAAGAGGTACCTGAAATAAATAATTGTTCCGACGGAACCTTCTACCGGAGATTGACCGTTAATACCCAGTCCAAGTCATTAATTCCTTTCTATTCGTT